TTTCGTCGTCCAGTCGCAACAACTGTTTTTTTAATTGGGACTGTCGTGGCTCTTTGGTTAGGTATTGGAGCAACGTTACCTATTGATCAATCTTTAACTTTAGGTCTTTTTTAAATTTAGTTAATTGTGCAAAATTTACATTATTGCTACCTATGGATTTTAGGACTAGTTATTACAAAAAAATTGCATTCTCAATAGATTCAATCTAGTGAATTTTTCATTTATTTGTTGTCAATATCTTTTCTCTTCTGTATTCACTTTCATCTTTCTTTAATACCAAAGAAAGATGAAAGTGAATACAAAAGAGAAATTAGAGGTATTTAAAATGAATTTTTTGTTAAATTAAGTGCAAAATCATTTTCCATTTCTAAAATGCCCAATATATGTTGTACATCTTCGAGTTGAAAATGTTCAATTTTTAGAAGGTCTTCTTGACTCTTATTCAAAAGATCCCATAGTGTTTTGATATTGGACTTTTTCAGACAATTATAGATTTTAGGGGGTAATTCCGTTTGGTCAATGAAATGATATTTCAATGCCATTTCTTTTTCTTTTTTCGTTTTTCTTAATTTCTCGTAAAAAGTAAAAAGGGGTAAAGTAGCCTTGTGTTGAGTTAGTTCTAACTGAAAAGTTGATTCTTCTTCTGCATGTAAAAAAGCCATAAATAAATCAATCAAATTTCGCGAGGCTTGATGAAGTGCTTCTTTAGGAGTTAAACTTCCATTTGTCCAGATTTCAAGAAAAAGTATCTCGTACTTTTTATTCCCATTTCCATAAGAATGAACACTATAATTTGTGTTTCGAACAGGCATAAATACGGCGTCTATAGGATAACTTCCATCTTCCGAATTATTTGGCAATTGTAAACGATAACCGCGATTCCTTTCAATTTGTAATTCAATCTTGAAATCGATTGATTCGTTTAGGGTAGCTATATGTTGGGTATTATCAATGATTTCGACAAAGGATGGTAAGATGATGTCTCCCGCAGTTACATCTCGGGGACCTTTGACACAAATCGACGCCTTATGAGTTCCATATAAATTGCTTTTTACTACAATTTGTTTTAAATTCATTAAAATTTCATGTACGGATTCTTGAATACCTACGATAGTCGAAAACTCATGTGGTATTTTCTCAAATTTTACACGTGTAATACATGTTCCTTCTAGTTCGCCCAGTAAAGCTCTACGCATTGCAATACCTATTGTATCGGATTGACCTTTTAAAAGTGGAGCTAAAATAAAACGCTCATAATAAAGACGTTTATTCTCTCTTTTTGATTCAACACACTTCCACTGGAGTGTCCGAGTAGATATTGTTACTTTCTCTCGAACCATAATAAAAATATTCTTTTCTAGTTTAATCAAATTATGGAATTATTTATTTCTCTTGCTTGCAATTTCTGTAATATCGATGTTTATATGCGTCGTTTTTTCGGGGGCCTGCATCCATTATGGGGCATAGGAGTTATATCCCGAATGAAATGTAAAAAAATACCACTTCGACGAATAGCTCTTAATGCTGCATCCCTTCCTAAACCGGGCCCTTTTATCATAACTTCTGCTCGTTGCATACCTTGATCCATGACTGTGCGAATAGCATCTCCTGCTGCGGTTTGAGCAGCAAAAGGTGTTCCTTTTCTTGGACCTCGGAATCCACAAGTTCCGGCGGAGGACCAAGAGATCACTCGTCCCCGTATATCAGTAACTGTCACGATAGTATTATTGAAACTTGCTTGAACGTGAATAACGCCTTTTGGTATTTTACGTACATTTTTCCGAGAACTAATTCGTCGATTCCTACGTGAACCTATTTTTTGTAATTGTTTTGCCATATTTTTTCATCTCATAAAACAAAATCAGAGATCGATGGATATATCCATTTGAGGTTCAATTGAAGGTTCACTTTTTTTTTGTTCCATTTAATTGTATAAAAAAAAAAGAACCTTTAGTAACAAAAACTTTTTTTTTTTCAAAGTTTCAAAAAATTATCCTTGCCTTTGTTTATGTTTTGGGTTGGAACAAATTACTATAATTCGCCCACGTCTACGTATCAGTCGACATTTGTTACAAATTTTCCGAACTGAAGCCCTTTTTTTCATATTCTTTCGATTCCTAAAAAAAAATAAATTAGTTCTATTTTCCTAAATCGCGTTGAGTTAGTACCTCATCGGTGGCATTTTTTATTAACCTATCAAAAAGAATAATATGATCAAATTCTTCTTTTAGTTTTGTATTTCAATTAAAAATTAAAATGTATAATCTGATCGAAGTTATATATTAGAAAGATTACTACCAAACATAACACAAAATTTCTCCACCGACTTTTTCTAGTCTAGCTTGGCGGTCTGTCATTATACCGCGCGATGTGGAAACAATTACAATGCCCATTCCACCTAAAATTCTAGGCATTTTTTGATAGTTGGAATAAATTCTTAAACCAGGTCGACTGATTCTTTTTAAATTTAGACTACTTTTGTCGGTTCCTTTCCGATTTCTTCTATGTCGAAGAGTTAAAACTAAAATTTGTTTTTTTCCTTCCAAATGTTTTCTCACATTTTCAATAAACCCTTCTTTTAACAAAATTTTTATAATGTTTTCGGTTCTGTTATTAGATTCTATTCGAACTGTTTCTTTTTTAGCCATATCGGCATTTCGTATAGAGGTTATAATATTGGCGATTGTGTCCCTCCCCATGATAAACAAATCTTCTTCTTTTATTATTTTGAGCTAATCAACATATCTTTTTATTTTTTCGTAATTCACTTAGGTAAGTAACTATTCCTAACTAATAACTAAGTAGTTGAAATTAATCTCACTAGTAGAAATCTAATTAATTACACAAATAGTTACTTCATTTGTTGAATATATTTTTTTTCTTTAATATTCTATAAATAGGAATAGAATATTAAAGAAAAAAAATCAACTATAATTCTATCAAGTATGTGCCTGAAAAAAACTAGCGTTTTTTTTTTTTTATTTTTTCAACCAATTCTCTTCAATTTTTCATATTAAATTCATTAATGAATTATAACACTTCTGGGGCTAATGAAATGATTTTAGTAAAATTTAACTGTCTCAATTCCCCCGCAATTGGACCAAAAATTCGCGTTCCTTTTGGATTTCCTTTTTGATCAATAATAACTGCAGCATTATCATCATAGCGTATTATCATACCGTTGTCACGTTTGAGTTCTTTTGAAGTACGTACTATTACAGCTCGAATCACTTCCGATCTTTCTAGTGATGAATTTGGACCGACTTCTTTGATCACCGCAACAATAACATCACCGATATCAGCATATCGTCGATTACTAGTACCTAAGATTCGAATGCACATTAATTTTCTGGCTCCGCTGTTATCTGCTACATTCAAATGGGTCTGAGCTTGGATCATAGCATTTTTTGATCTCGTATTATTATCTAAGCAACGAAAGAAAAAGGAAAAGTAATATTATTTTGTCAATAAAAAAATGTGCGACTTTCCTTTCCAGTTCTAAAGAACTTTGTCTTGTGGATTAGTTGCTCGAATAATAAACTGGGTTCGTATCGGCATTTTTGATGCTGCTATTGAAATAGCTTTTCGAGCTACCTTTTCTCTTACTCCACCCATTTCATAAAGTATTCGTCCGGGTTTAACAACAGCTACCCAAAACTCCGGTGATCCTTTTCCGGAACCCATCCGTGTTTCTTTAGTCCTTACAGTAACTGGTTTATCGGGAAAGATGCGTACCCATATTTTTCCACCACGACGCGCATTTCTGGTCATGGCTCGACGTCCCGCTTCAATTTGTCTAGATGTAACCCAAGCGGGTTCAAGTGCTTGAAGAGCATATTTACCGAAAGAAATCTGATTACCTCGAAAGGAAATTCCTTTCATTCTTCCTCTATGTTGTTTACGGAATCTGGTTCTTTTGGGGTTATAATTGATGGCTGCTTCGGAATTCCATCTTTACTTCAGAACTGGACATGAAAGTTTCCTCTCATCCAGCTCCTCACGAATTCAATTATTTGCAAAAAAAAATATAGGCCCTAGAAGTATCTAAACAAGCTCTGCCATATATAATTACGATATTGACATCGTTCCTTTTTTCACATCTATACTAATTTTATTAGTATTAGTTTGATTATTCAAAATTTGGGTATTTTATTTCTATAGTTGTTTATTTTGATCTTATTTAGCAGGCATTTTCTTTTAATTGTGAATATAAAAATTTTCATATCATAAAAATTTTCGTGCGCGAATATTGACTCTTTATATTGAAGCTTTCCGTTTTTTATTATTATTTATAGTAGGTCTATTTTTACTTAATCTTAATGATTAAAAAAAAAATAAGTATTCTGGTTCTTTTCGCTATCCTTCCCCTAAAATCATTAAAATTCTTTCGTGAATAGAATCATAAGAATTCAGAGGTTTCATCGTTCCCATTGCTTTTTCATTCATGCTTAGGTCTTAATTGTCCAAAAGAGCTTTTATTATTTTATTAATAGTTAATGTCGAATCAATTTTCTTAGTCGTTATTGACTCGAAGCTCGTTATTTTTTTGTGTTCCTGATCGGTATAATTAAAAAAGAGGTTAATTAAATTATAGATCAATGGGTATTCATGCTTTTTTACATTGTTTTTTAGAACTCAATTTAAAGACCGTACATATATAGATATACATATTCATCCTCTTCATAGTTTTTTCTTTCTTTCTCCCTTCCTTTCTTTTTTTATCTGTCCTTTTTTTTTTTGTAAGTTGTTAATGCTATTGCTTTTTTCAGGCAATAAGTTGTTTGTTACGTAATTTAGAAACTGCTTTTTTAATTCAGATAATTGAAAGCGATGAGTTGGTTATTTTTTTTTTTTTTTTGTTTCTTCATAATATTTTTGGTGAGTCTTTTTTGAATTGACTAGCGCTATAAAAAAAAACCAACGAGTCACACACTAAGCATAGCATGTATATACAATAATTAACAAAATTAGGTAATTATTATTTAACCTTATAGAATTATACTAGTTTATATTTTTTGAGTGTAATAAAAACGTTGTTGTATTCTGTTTCCTCAATATCTAGCCAGAGCGAAGAACAAGCAAAATCAAGTATAGATTTTTTTTTCTTGGTCTTGAAAGTCTCCAAATACCCAAATTTTGATCCCTAATACTCCATAAATAGTTCGAACTGGATAACAACAATAATCGATTTTAGCTCGAACGGTTTGCAGTGGAAGTCTACCTTCCCTAACCCAGTGGCTCCGTGCCATTTCTTTTCCACCCAGACGTCCGCTTATTTGGATTTGAATTCCTTTTGTATCCGCCTGTTTGGCTAATTCAATAGCCTTTTTCATGGCTTGTCGAAATGAAACTCTATTTTTTAATTGTCCAGCTATAAATTCTGCAAGAATATTTGGATGACCGTAAGGATTTGCAATCCTTACAATCGTCATGTTTAGTTTTCGGTTGTCACAATTAAGTTCTTGTTCTATATTTAATTGTAATTCTTGAATTCGTTTCTGTTGGTTTTCTATTAATAATTTTGGAAATCCCATATAGATTATAACTTGAATAACATCAATTCTTTTTTGAATTTCTATCCGCGCAATTCCCTCAAGAGCTGAGGTTTTTTTTATAGTTGTCTGTACATAATTTTTGATACAATTTCTTATTTTTTGATCTTCTTGAATACCCTCCGAATAGTTTTTAGGATGGGCAAACCACATTGAATGGTGGTTTTGGCTTGTTCCAAGTCTGAAACCCAGTGGGTTTGTTTTTTGTCCCATAATTTTCCTCCACTATTTTAAATATTATCAACTCTCTTATTTGAAGACTTTACCAGGTAACGATTTTGGATTTTCCTTTGTTCGATCTGTATTTTTCTCAGATTCTAAAAATTTTGTCTCCTCGTCTCTAAATAAAATATCTTTCACTACAATGGTTATATGACAAGTTCGTTTTTTGATCATAAAACTTCGACCCCGAGCTTGAGGTCTTCTTTTTTTTGATGTAGGTCCTTCATTGACTTGCGCTTGACTAATAATTAAATTTTCTTTATTAAAACCTGCATTGGCATTAGCATTTTCAGTTGCCGAATAAACTAATTTGAAAATTTGATACGATGCTTGATAAGGCAAAAGCTCAAGGACCATAAGTGCTTCTTCGCAGAACCGTCCACGAATCTGGTCAATAACTCGTCGAGCTTTATCAGCTGACATATGTATATATTGACTTGTAGCATAGACCTCGCCATTGTTCTTTTTCTTTCTTTTCATAACATTTTCCTATATTAATTACTAATAAGTTAGATAAGTAAAAGATCATTTAGATAACTACAAAAATGTATTTATTGGTTTTTTTTAATATCAATCCTGAAAATTGACTACTAAAAAAAAATTAACGCCGACGAGATTTGGTATCATTTTTTGAATATTCTCCAAAATTTCGAGTAGGTGCAAATTCGCCCAATTTGTGTCCCACCATCGTATCTGTTATAAAAATAGGTAAATGCTCTTTTCCATTATGGATAGCAATGGTATGGCCAATCATTCTGGGTATAATGGTTGATGCTCGCGACCATGTTACTATTATTTCTTTTTCTTCTTTTGTATTAAGCTTATTTATTTTTCTTAATAAATGAATTGTTACAAAAGGGGTTTTTTTTAATGAACGTGACACAGTGAATTTCTCCTATTTTAGGTTGTTTTGATTTCTTTTTTTTGAAAAGACGAACAAATCAATTCGATTTTCTCTCCTATCCCATTTTAGTTACTACGGCGACGAAGAATCAAATTTTCACTATATTTATTCTTTTTTCTACTTCGTCTTCCAAGTGCAGGATAACCCCAAGGGGTTGCGGGTTTTTTTCTACCAATTGGAGCCCTCCCTTCACCACCCCCATGGGGATGGTCTACAGGGTTCATAACTACTCCTCTTACTACAGGACGTTTACCTAGCCAACGTTTCGATCCGGCTCTACCCAAATTTTTCTGGTTCACCCCAGCATTCCCTACTTGTCCCACTGTTGCTGAGCAGTTTTTGGATATTAAACGAACCTCCCCAGAAGGTAATTTTAATGTGGCCAATTTGCCCTCTTTTGCAATCAGTTTCGCTACAGCACCTGCAGCTCTAGCTAATTGTCCACCCCTTCCAAGTGTGATTTCTATGTTATGTATGGCCGTGCCTAAGGGCATCTCGGTTGAAGTAGATTCTTCTTTTTGATCAATCAAAACCTCTTCCCAAACTGTACAAGCTTCTTGCAAAGCATACGGCTTTCTGGATGTAGATGATGATATCTATACAGATGGATCTTCTATATCTTATATATCAATAATGAAGTAAAATATCCTAATGAGTGGATATATAGGAATCCAAATCTGCCGAATCACTCATGTTATGCTCTTCTCCATCCTAGGTCTTCCCGTTCCTTCATCTGGCTTATGTTCTTCATGTAGCATTCAGACCGAATGACTCTATGAAATTACGTCGATACTTCCACATATTAGGGGTAACGTAGGAGAC